AGGTGGTTTGGGATCGACTGTGCGCGTGTGTTTTTGTTTGGTTTTTAATTTTTAGTGTATGTGCCTAGAGTTTTGAGGGAAAATAAGGGTTTTAGGTGCAAGTTTCTAGTAGTTGCGAATATGATGAATATGTCCGGCAACCATAACACTATTTGTTACTCGATAGGTAAATAGCGCCGACTTCATGAATGCGATAGCAAGTGCATCAGTGTCAAGTATGAGACGTACTTATCCGCAAGCCATGACACTTGTATGGGTCCGTGAGGGCAACAAACCGTGCGAGAGCCATGTGATGGACACGTCAAGAGGAAGGGATTACCTGCTACGCACTGGAAGGGTTTATTGAAGGAGCCCCCAGAAGAAAAAAAGAGGAAAAACGGCCAGTGACGCGATTAAGAGATTGTAGGAGGAGTTATGCAGGCCAACCACTTGTATCTGTGAAGAGCAAGTTCGTGGGAGTGTGCCAAGTTATGGCCCTGAAAAAGGAACCAGTGGCGCAAAAGAGCAAGTTGGGACAGGGTGTAGGGGGAAAGTATGGCCTTGAAGCCAAGGAACGAGGGCATTACTAACACCGGGTTGCTGATTTCTCGTGAGGAGACCGACTAATAAATAACCAGGTTCTCTGGCTTGGGGGCGCCTGGGGGCATCGGTTAATGTGAGTGTATGGGCGCTGTGCAATCATAGTTAGTGGGGGTGGTTCCTCGTGGGGGGGAGGGTTTTGGGCACTATTAGGCATGGTCCGATCTTGGGTGACGCTTGTGGGTTATAGGGCTGGACGACTTGAGAGGGATGGGCTGGGGTGGTAATGGGGGCTAGAATGAGTTGATATTTATGATCAGTCATGGGATCTCATATTTGAGTTTGGTCTGGATTGACATGACATGTTATGTGGAATATACTACATTAATGTAATGCCTGATGTGGAAAATAATAGTATGCAAAGTAATACATACCCTATAAAAAAGTTATGGGGGGGAAGGGGGGGGTCCGTTCCTGTAGTTAAATTCCCATAACGGTGGTTTTTCATGCCATAGATCTTGGAGAAAGTCCAAGCAGGAATTATGATAAATTTTGTACTGTTTATGAGCTTATGTTTTGCTTTAGGGGGGTTAGCGGTTGCGTCTAACCCTTCGCCTTATTATGGGGTGGTAGGGTTGGTGGTTGCGTCTCTTGCAGGGTGTGGGTGGCTGGTGAGTTTGGGGGTTTCTTTCGTTTCTTTGGTACTGGTTATGGTGTATTTGGGAGGAATGTTGGTGGTGTTTGTGTACTCGGTGGCGTTAGCTGCGGATGTCTATCCTTTGTCTTGGGGTGATTGACGGGTTATGGGGTATTGTGTGGGGTTAGGGTTGGTTGTGGGTGTAGGAGTGCTTGTGGGAGGGGTTGAAGGGTTATCCGGGTACATGCTCGAAGGGGGGACGGTGAATAATGTGGGTCTGTCTTCGGTTCGGCTAGATTTTAGTGGGGTGGCTGTGTTTTATTCTTGGGGGGCGGGGTTGTTTTTAATTGCTGGTTGAGGTTTGCTGTTAACTCTTTTTGTGGTCTTGGAGCTTGTGCGGGGGTTGTCTCGGGGGGCGATTCGGGCGGTTTAGAGAGGGGATGGTTCAGAAAGTAGTTTAGTTGAAAATTCCAGCTTTGGGAGCTGGTGATAGAGGTTTGACTCCTTTCTTTCTGATGTGTGAACTCTAAGAAGGGGTGTAATCTTCAATCTTTGGTTTACAAGACCAATGTTTTTATAAACTATTAGAGTTGATTAGAGATTTAGTATTTTGTTTTCTAGCATGCTTGCTAGAGGAAAGAGGATTAAAATGATGGTGAAGTAGCTGAGGGAGGCTAGCTGGCCGATGATGATGAACGGGTGCTCTACTGGCTGGCTTCCTACCCATGTGAGAATTAGGAGGTTGGCTACTAGGGTTCAGAATAGGATTTGGGAGAGAGGGCGGAAAGTTATGGAGCGTTGTTTTGATTTGTGGAGTAGTGGTGTCAGGAATAGTACTAGGATGGAAGCAATTAGAGCTAGCACTCCTCCTAATTTGTTTGGGATGGATCGAAGAATGGCGTATGCGAATAGGAAGTATCATTCAGGTTTGATGTGAGGGGGGGTGGCTAGAGGGTTGGCCGGTGTGAAATTTTCTGGGTCGCCTAGGAGGTTGGGGGAGAATAGTGCTAGGGCAGCGAGTGGGATGATTATTAGTGCGAATCCTAGAAGATCTTTGATGGAGTAGTAGGGGTGGAATGGAATTTTGTCGCAGTCTGAGGGGATTCCTAGGGGGTTGTTTGATCCTGTTTCGTGTAGGAATGTTAAATGGACTAGTGTTAAGCCTGCGATAAGGAATGGAAGGAGGAAGTGGAGGGCAAAGAACCGAGTGAGGGTGGGGTTGTCTACTGAAAATCCGCCTCATGCTCATTCTACTAGTGTATGGCCGATGTATGGGATGGCTGAGAATAAATTGGTGATTACTGTAGCTCCTCAGAAGGATATTTGTCCTCAGGGTAAGACATACCCGACGAAGGCGGTTGCTATCAGGGCTAGGAGAAGGACGATTCCGATGTTTCAGGTTTCTTTGTTTAAGTAGGAGCCGTAATAAAATCCTCGGCCGATGTGGATGTAGATGCAAATGAAGAAGAATGAAGCCCCGTTTGCGTGGAGGTTGCGAATGAGTCAACCGAACTGCACGTCTCGGCATATATGGGCGACGGATGAAAAGGCTAGGGTAGTGTCTGCTGTATAGTGTGTGGCTAGAAGTAGTCCTGTGACGATTTGGGTTACTAGGCAAACACCTAGTAGTGATCCGAAGTTTCATCAGGTTGAGATATTTGATGGGGTAGGAAGATCGACTAGAGAGTCGTTGATGATTTTTAGTAGTGGATGATGTTTGCGTAGGTTGAGGGCCATTAGGTTGTCTGTAAGTGGACGCTAGTATAATGAAGATTGATAGGGCGAAAGACCCTAAGTAAGCTTTGATTAGTCCGGTATGTAGGGTGGTGGCACCTTTTGAGGCGGCTAGTTGGAGGGAGGCTAGTCCTTCTGGGCCTAGTATTTTGAGTCATGATAGGTCGATTAGGTGTGAGGCGGTGTTTTGTCCTCCTTTAAGTAGGCTTTTGGTGCTAAGGCGGTGGATTAGGGGGTTGAAGTATCCTAGTGCCATGGAGAAGTTTGAGAGGTGATTTTGTTTGGGAGGTAGCAGGGTACGGGCCACTTTTGAGATTTCAAGGGCTAGAATAATGCCTAGAACCGTGGCAATGATGGCGGTGATTTTGATGGACAAGGGCATGGTCGTTGGTGGGGTTTTTGTGGGAAGGATGTAAGAGGTAATGATGAATCCGGCTGTGATGCTTCCTAGTGCTAGGCGAGTAATTGGGGACAGGATTGCAGGGTTGTTTTCGTTGATGGGGGCTAAGGCGGGGATACGAGTGAAGCCTGCTTGTACTATTAGGGTTATGCGTGTGGTATAGACTGCAGTGAATGATGTGGCTAGGAGTGTCAGGAGGAGGGCTCATGCGTTCAGGTATGATGTGTTGAGGCTTTCAATGATTGCGTCTTTTGAGTAGAATCCTGCTAGGAATGGGGTTCCTATTAGGGCGAGGTTGCCGATAGTGAGGCATGAGGTGGTTGTTGGTAGTATTTTTTGAAGTCCTCCTATTTTTCGAATGTCTTGTTCGCCGTTGAGGCTGTGGATGATGGACCCGGAACATAGGAATAGTATGGCTTTGAAGAATGCATGGGTTGAGATGTGTAGGAAGGCTAGTTGAGGCAGGTTTAATCCAATGGTAACTATTATTAGCCCTAGTTGGCTTGACGTTGAGAATGCGATAATTTTTTTGATGTCGTTTTGGGTTAGGGCGCATGTGGCTGCGAATAGTGTAGATAAGGCCCCTAGGCATAGGCAGAGGGTGAGGGCTGTTGGGTTATTGTTGAATATAGGGTGTATTCGGATGAGTAGGAAGATTCCGGCTACGACTATTGTGCTGGAGTGCAGTAGGGCGGAGACGGGAGTAGGACCCTCTATTGCTGCTGGTAGTCAAGGGTGGAGGCCGAATTGGGCGGATTTGGCTGTTGCGGCCAGGATAAGCCCTAGGAGGGGGAGTGTAGGGGTCTGGGCTGGAGAGGCGATTTGTTGAATTTCTCAGGTGTTTATTGTGAGGGCAAGTCATGCTATGCACAGGATAAGGCCGATGTCCCCTACTCGGTTGTAGAGGACGGCTTGTAAGGCGGCTGTGTTGGCGTCTGCCCGTCCGTGTCATCAGCTAATTAGTAGGAAGGATATGATGCCTACGCCTTCTCAGCCGATGAAGAGAACGAATATATTGTTGGCGGTGATTAGGATGAGTATAGCAATTAGGAATAGTAGAAGGTAGGTGAAGAATTTTGTAATATGAGGGTCTGAGGCTATGTATCATGAGGCGAATTGGAGGATGGATCAGGATACAAATAGTGCGATTGGGAAGAATGTGAGGGAGTAGAAGTCTATTTTGAGGCTAATTGGGATTTTGAAGCTGGGAATGAACTCTCATTGTCAGAGGGAGGTGATGTTTTCTAGGCCTAGGTGGACGTAGAGGGTCATGGGGACTAGGCTGATTAGGAATGAGGCTTTAACGGTGTTTGTGATGGTGGAGGGGGTGTTTTTTAGGTTGTCTGAGAGCAGTGGGAAGATAATGGGTGTGGTTAAGGTAGCTAGAGTTGCTAGTATTGATGTAGTCAGTATTAGTGATAGCTCCATTACTTTCACTTGGAATTGCACCAAGATGGGTGGCTCCTAAGACCATTGGATTGCTGTTATCCTTTGAAAGTAAGGGGGCTGAGGTTTTATACTCAGATACAGGAATTAGCAGTTCTTGTTGGTTTAACCTCCCCTCGGTAAGTAAGAAGAGTCTAACTTCTATTTTTAGGACCACAGCCTAATGTTTTAGTTAAAACTATACTTGCATATAGGGGCCCCGGAGATGAGTTCTGGTTTTAGGATAAGGAGGACCATGGGGATTATGTGGAGGGCTATCAGTAGGTGTTCTCGTGTGGAGGTGTTTTGGATGGTTGTAATGTGGGGTGGGAGGGCACCTCGTTGTGTTGTTGTGAGCACATATAGGGTGTAGGATGCAGTTAGTAGTATAGCGGTCCCTGTGAGGATGAGAGTGAGGGAGGATCAGTTGAATAGGGCTACTACAATGGTTAGTTCTGCTATTAGGTTAATAGTTGGGGGAAGTGCTATGTTCGTTAGGTTGGCTAATAGTCATCAAATAGCTATGAGGGGAAGGAGGGGTTGTAGGCCGCGTGTGAGTACGAGAATTCGGCTGTGTGTTCGCTCGTAGTTTGTATTGGCTAAGCAGAATAGTATAGAGGAGGTTAGTCCATGGGCGATTATCAGGATCATAGCGCCTGAGAATGCTCATTGGGTTTGGATTATGGTGGCGGCGACGACTAGGCCTATGTGGCTTACGGAAGAGTAGGCAATTAGTGATTTTAGGTCAGTTTGGCGTAGGCACATGGCGCTGGTTATGATTGCTCCTCATAGGGCTAGTGTAATAAATGGGTAGTGGAGGTCGTTTAGAGGTGGGTTCACTAGGATGGTAATTCGCATGATGCCGTATCCTCCTAGTTTTAGTAGGAGGGCAGCGAGGAGTATGGAGCCTGCGATGGGGGCTTCTACGTGGGCTTTAGGGAGCCATAGATGCAGTCCATATAGGGGGGCTTTTACTATGAAGGCTAGGAGGAGGGCCAGACTGCATACTAGGCCGGATCAGGAGTTTGCTGTTGTCGGGTGGATGAGTTTTAGTATTGGTAGGTACAGTGTCCCGATCTGGTTATGCAGGTGTAGGATGGCAATGAGTAGTGGGAGTGAGCTAGCAAGTGTGTAGAATAGGAGGTAGATGCCTGCATTTAGTCGTTCGGGTTGGTTTCCTCAACGTGTGATCAGAATTAAGGTGGGGATGAGGGTAGCTTCGAAGGCAATGTAGAATAATATGATTTCTGAGGCGGAGAAGGCCAGGAGAATAAAGGGTTGAGCTGTAATTACTGTTGCGATGAAGGCTCGTTTTCGTGCGACGGGCTCTTGTTCGAGGTGGTTTTGGCTCGCTATGATTATGAGAGGGAGAAGTCAGCAGGATAAGACGAGTAGAGGGGAGGAGATTTGGTCGATTGATGTTCAGGGGGTTAAGCTTTTGCCTGGGTAGTATGTTGGGACTAGTCAATGTAAGCTCACGGAAGCGATTAGAAAGCTGTGGGTGGTGATGTTGGTTCATAGGTGTTTGGGATGTGAGAGGAAAGTTATGGGGAGTAGTATGATAGTGGGTAAAAGGATTTTTAGCATCGTAGGAGGTTGAAGTTGTGGAGGTGGTCGGAGCCGTGAGTTCGGGTGGAAGCGACCAGTAGGGCTAATCCTGTCCCTGCTTCGCAGGCGGAGAATGACAGTATTAAGATTGGTATTAGAGTTGCAGTTGATGTTTGGGTTTGAATTGGTCATATTGTCAGGGCGACGTACATTGATAATATCATGCTTTCTAGGCAAAGTAGGGCGGAAATCAGGTGAGTTCGGTGAAAGGCTAGCCCCAGGCTGCTTAAGGTGAAGGCTGAGTAGAAACTTAAATGTAGGGAGGACATAAAGAAAGCTATAGGGTTGTGACTATAATCTGTTGAGCCGAAATCAACTGTCTTGGTTAGACTAGCTTTCTGTTATTCTGCTCATTCTAGGCCCCCTTGAGTTCATTCGTAAATTAACCCCGAGGTGAGTAGGAGGATTAGGGTGGAGGTTCAGGCCAAGGTGGTAAGGGGGGATTGAAGTTGGGTAGCTCAGGGAAGAGGGAGTAGGAGAGCGATTTCCAGGTCGAAGAGCAGGAAGAGGATCGCTACTAGGAAAAATCGGACTGAGAAGGGAAGACGGGCGGAGCCGAGGGGGTCGAAGCCGCATTCGTAGGGCGATAGCTTCTCTGAGTCGGGGTTTATTTGGGCTAGTCAGAAGTTTAGGAGGGTTAAGATGATGCTTAGCGTTAGGGATAGGGCGATTATGAACGTGATTATGTTTATTACTCTTCTCTGGGTTTTGACCAGATTTAAAGGATTGGAAGTCCATTGTAATGAATATACTAGAAGAGTAAGATCCTCATCAGTAGATAGTCATGTAGAGGAAGAGTCAGACGACGTCTACGAAATGTCAGTATCAAGCTGCTGCTTCGAAGCCAAAGTGGTGGTTAGGAGTGAAGTGGTATTTGATTAGGCGAAGAAGGCAGACTAGGAGGAATGTTGAGCCAATGATAACGTGAAGACCGTGGAATCCAGTGGCAACGAAGAAGGTTGATCCGTAGACACCATCGGCGATGGAGAATGGAGCTTCGTAATATTCCATGGCCTGTAGAGCGGTGAAGTAGGATCCTAGCAGGACTGTCAGAGTGAGGGCTTGGATTGCTTGTTTTCGGTTAGCTTCTGTGATACTGTGGTGGGCTCATGTGACGGTAACTCCGGAAGCTAATAGGATAGCTGTGTTAAGTAGTGGGACGTCTATGGGGTCAAGGGGTTTAATTCCGACTGGGGGTCATTGTCCACCTAGTTCTGGGGTAGGTGCCAGGCTGGAGTGAAAGAAGGCTCAGAAAAAGCCTAGGAAGAAGAATGCTTCGGATGTGATGAACAGGACTATTCCGTATCGCAGGCCTTTTTGGACTGTGGGTGTGTGATGTCCTTGGAATGTGCTTTCTCGGACGATGTCTCGTCATCATTGGGCTATTACTAGGGCGGTGCAGGTCAGGCCAATGGCGAGCAGGTATGGGGTGTTGTAGTGAAATCATATGGTTAGTCCTGAGGCGGTAAGGAGGGCAGCGGCTGCTCCAAAGATAGGTCAGGGGCTAGGGTCTACCATGTGGAATGAGTGTGCTTGGTGGGTCATTAGGTCTAAATGTTTTCTTGTAGGTAGAGGCTCAGTAGTAGTACGAAAACGTAGGCTTGGATTATGGCTACTGCTACTTCTAGGATGGTCAGTAGGAGTAGAACTAGTAGTGTGAGGAGAGAGACTACAGGCATGGTGGAAGATAGGGCTATTGTCGCTGTGGAGATTAGTTGGATGAGCAGATGACCCGCCGTAAGGTTGGCTGTTAGTCGTACGCCTAGTGCCAGAGGGCGGATAAGGAGGCTGATTGTCTCGATTATGATGAGGGCTGGGATCAGGGGGGTTGGGGTTCCTTCGGGGAGGAGGTGTCCTAGTGAAATTGAGGGTTGGTTTCGTAAGCCTGTTAAGAGGGTGGCAAGTCAGAGGGGGAACGCTAAGGCTAGGTTTGTAGATAGTTGGGTGGTTGGGGTGAATGTGTATGGTAAGAGGCCAAGGAGGTTGACTAGTAGGAGGAAAATCAGTAGGGAGGTCAGTATTAGTGCTCATTTGTGGCCTTTTTTATCTAGGGGCATTATTAGTTGTTTTGTAACGAGGTTAATGAATCATAGTTGGAGTGTTGAGAGACGGTTTGATACTCATCGGTTGTCGGGGGAAGGTAGTAGAAGGGCTGGGAATGTTAGGGAAATTAGGATTAGGGGGATGCCTAGTAGCGATGGGCTTGCAAATTGGTCAAAGAAGCTTAAGTTCATGGTCAGGTTCAGGGGGTGGTATCTGGAGTTGTGAGTTTTTTATTAGCTGGGGGGTTTGCTGTGGTGAATGCTAGGATTTTAGGTTGGATGATGAGGGAGTAAGCAAGTCATGTGGCTAGCATTGTAAGAAATCATGGGTTTGGGTTTAGTTGGGGCATGTCATTAAGGAGGATACCATCCTCTATCTCTAGCTTAAAAGGCTAGTGCTGGTTCATAGCTTCTTAATGATTAGGATGAGATTAGCGAAGATCAGCTTTCGAAGTAGGGAAGAGGGGCAGATTCTACTACAATTGGTATGAAGCTGTGGTTGGCTCCGCAGATTTCTGAGCATTGTCCGTAAAAGATTCCGGGGCGGGTGGCGACAAATGAGGTTTGATTTAGGCGTCCTGGAATGGCGTCTGTTTTAACCCCTAAGCTTGGAACCGCTCAGGAGTGGAGTACGTCGTCGGCTGTGACAATGACTCGGATGGGGGATTCTACGGGGACGATCACGCGGTGGTCTACTTCTAGGAGTCGGAAGTGGCCTAGTGGGAGATCCGCGGTGGGGATTATGTAGGAGTCGAATGTGAGGTTTTTGAGGTCAGTATACTCGTAAGTTCAGTATCATTGGTGGCCGATGGCTTTTAGGGTTAGGTCAGGTTCGTTAATTTCATCCATTGTGTAGAGGATTTGCAGGGAGGGCAGAGCTAGTATGATGAGGACGATGGCAGGAAGGATAGTTCAGACAAGTTCAATTTCTTGTGCGTTGACAGTGCTGGATGAAAGTTTTTCTGTCAGCATAAGGGTTAGGAGGTATAGTACTAGGCTACAAATAGCCAGGGCAACCATGAGGGCATGGTCGTGGAATTCTACGAGTTCTTCTATGATAGGTGAGGAGGCGTCTTGAAAACCGAATTGCATGTGGTTGGCCATGTTTGGGTGTTTAGAAGTGTACTGGGGTTTCACCTGTGATTTGGTCTTGACAAGACCATGTAATTGTTTTACTAACACTTCTAGATAAGAAAGAAGCATAAATGGTTTGTATGCGGTTGGCTTGAAACCAACATATGAGGGTTCGACTCCTTCCTTTCTTGAACTTGCACAAAGGCTGGTTCTTCAAAGGTGTGGTAGGGAGGTGGGCATCCGTGGATTCATTCCACGTTAGTGCTAATTAGTTCTGGTTGGAGCGCTTTACGTTTGGATGCGAAAGCCTCTCAGATGATGAACACTAGCATGATTACGGCTGTTAGGGAGATGAGGGAGCCTACTGAGGAGATGGTGTTTCACATTGTGTAGGCATCTGGGTAGTCAGAGTAACGTCGTGGCATGCCGGCTAGGCCTAGGAAGTGTTGGGGGAAGAAGGTCAGGTTCACTCCCACGAATATTACTCCGAAATGGATTTTGGCTCATGTGGAATGTAGGGTGTAGCCAGTGAATAGGGGGAATCAGTGGGTGAAGCCAGCTAGGATGGCAAATACTGCCCCTATTGACAGAACATAGTGGAAGTGAGCAACTACATAGTAAGTGTCGTGGAGTGCGATGTCTAGGGAGGAGTTTGCAAGAATGATTCCTGTTAGTCCCCCAATAGTGAAGAGGAAGATGAAGCCTAAGGCTCAAAGTATAGGGGGGTCTCATTTGATAGTGCCTCCGTACAGTGTTGCCAGTCAGCTAAAGACTTTGATTCCGGTTGGGATAGCAATAATTATAGTAGCGGATGTAAAGTATGCTCGGGTGTCTACGTCCATTCCTACGGTGAACATGTGGTGTGCTCAAACGATGAACCCTAGGAATCCGATGGATAGCATGGCTCATACCATTCCTATGTAGCCAAATGGTTCTTTTTTTCCTGCGTAGTAGGCAACTACGTGGGAGATGATGCCAAATCCTGGGAGAATAAGGATGTAAACTTCTGGATGGCCGAAGAATCAGAATAGGTGTTGGTACAGGACTGGGTCTCCGCCTCCTGCTGGGTCGAAAAATGTGGTGTTTAGGTTGCGGTCTGTTAGCAGTATGGTGATGCCTGCGGCAAGAACTGGCAGGGATAGTAGAAGTAGCACTGCGGTGATTAATACGGATCAGACAAATAAAGGTGTCTGATATTGTGAGAGGGCGGGTGGTTTCATGTTGATTGCTGTCGTGATAAAGTTGATTGCACCTAGGATTGAGGAGATCCCTGCTAAGTGAAGTGAGAAGATGGCCAGGTCGACTGAAGCCCCTGCGTGGGCTAGGTTTCCGGCCAGAGGGGGGTAGACAGTTCATCCTGTTCCCGCTCCTGCTTCTACTGTTGAGGATGCTAGGAGTAGAAGGAATGAAGGTGGTAGAAGTCAAAAGCTCATATTATTTATTCGAGGGAATGCTATGTCTGGGGCTCCGATTATGAGGGGGACTAGTCAGTTGCCAAATCCTCCGATCATGATTGGTATTACCATGAAGAAGATCATAACGAAGGCATGGGCGGTGACGACTACGTTGTAGACTTGGTCGTCTCCTAGGAGGGCGCCAGGTTGACCTAGTTCTGCCCGGATAAGGAGGCTCAGGGCGGTACCAACTATTCCGGCCCATGCGCCGAAAATGAGATAGAGGGTACCAATGTCTTTGTGGTTGGTTGAGAATAGTCATCGGTTAATGAAGGTCATGGGTAAGGGGTGCGTGGTAAGATGGCTGAGTGTATAGGCGTTAGGCTGTAGTCCTTTTTACAGAGGTTCAATTCCTCTTCTTATCGGCTCTGTAGTGAAGTTCATGTTGAGTTGCAAGCTCATCGATGTGCATTAATTGTGTACCGGAGTCTTAGACAGAAGCCTGTAGGTTGGGGCATATAGCTGTTAACTATATTGTTGTGGGATCGAAGCCCATCTGTCTAGTGCTTGTGTAAGATCCTAGCTTAATTAAAGCATCTGAGTTGCAATCAGGAGATGCAGGGGAGCGTCCTGCGGATTTTAGCAGAAACTAAGAGGCTCTAACTCTTGTTTAAGGCTTTGAAGGCCTTCGGTTTAAATTAATCCTAAGTTTCTTTAAATGATGGTGGCTAGAATTGGGGAAAGGGGCAGGAGAGTGAGAGAGAGGGTGGTTAGAATGGCAATCATGATATTTGTTGGTTTGTTGATGTGCCATTGTTTCATGTAATTTGTTGTGTGTGGGGGAAGTGTGATTGCCGTGCAGTATGCGAGACGAAGGTAGAAAAACAGACTGAGCAGGGAAAGTAAGGAGATGGCTATTGCTATGGGGGTTATATCTTGTTTAGTGAGTTCTTGAATGATAAGTCATTTTGGTAGGAAGCCGGTTAGGGTAGGAAGACCGGCTAAGGATAGTAATGTAAGAATGAGAATAGTGCTAAGTGATGGGGTTTTTGATCATGCGGTTATTAGTGTAGATAGTTTTAGCACTTTCATGCTATTTAAGGTGAGAAACACGGCTGCAGTTATTAAGCTATATAGGTAGAAGTTAAGTATTGTAAGTTTAGGGCTGTAGATGAGGATAATGGCCATTCAGCCTAGGTGAGAGATGGAAGAAAAGGCCAGAATTTTCCGGATTTGTGTCTGATTAAGACCTATTCATCCTCCTAGAGCTGCAGATAGGATGGCCATGGTTGTTAGTAATGTGGGGTTTAATGAGTGGGAGGTCAGGAAGAGCAATGTGATTGGTGGGAATTTTATAGCGGTTGATAATAGGAGGCCGGTGATTAGTGAAGTGCCTTGGAGGACTTCGGGGAATCAGAAGTGGAATGGAACTAAGCCTAATTTTATTGCGATGGCTGAAGTTAGGATTAGGCAGGATGTAGGGTGTGTTAGTTGCGTGATGTCTCATTGTCCGTTGTGTCATGCGTTGGTTATGCTAGAAAACAGTACTAAAGCAGAAGCGGCTGCTTGTACTAGGAAGTATTTAGTTGCTGCTTCAATAGCACGTGGATGATGGGACTTTGAGATTAATGGTAGGATGGCTAACGTGTTAATCTCAAGACCGGTTCAGGCTGTGATTCAGTGGTTGCTTGAGATTGTGATGGTTGTTCCTAAGAGTAGGCTTAGGGCAAAGATAAGTTTTGCTTGGGGGTTCATTAATAGGGGAAGGAGTTGAACCATCATTTTCGGGGTATGGGCCCGATAGCTTGTTTAGCTGACCCTACTGAAGTAGGAAATAATATAAAGGAAGTATAGAGGGTTTTGATCCCTTTTGTGTAGGTTCAATTCCTGCTTTCCTAGGTCTAGGAAATGAGAGGGCTGGTATACCTCTGTATTCACTTTATCATAGTGACCCTTGGGTCTCAGGCACATTTCCTTTGATGACTATAAGTAGGGGGGCAGGCCTGCATAGCAGATAGGTAGGCTTGTATGTCATAGGCATAGGGCTAGTGTGAGGGGAAGGAAGTTTTTTCATAAGAGGTGTATGAGTTGGTCGTATCGAAATCGGGGGTAGGATGCGCGAACCCACAGAAAACCTGCAGAAAGGAGTAAGGTTTTGGTAGCCAGTACTATGGGGAAGAGCTCTTGGGGGAGGTTGAGAAGGCTGGGGTTAAAGAATAGGATGGCAGTAAGTGTGTTTATAAGTAAAATGTTAGCATATTCGGCTAAAAAGAATAGTGCAAAAGGGCCTGCTGAGTACTCCACGTTAAATCCGGAAACCAGTTCTGACTCCCCCTCTGTGAGGTCGAAGGGGGCACGGTTTGTTTCGGCGAGTGTTGAGACGTATCATATTATTGCAAGTGGTCAGCAGGAAAAGATCAGGTAGAGGGGCTCTTGGGCGATCGCGAGGGTGCTGAGGGTGTAATTTCCGCTGAGAAGGACAATGGAGAGGAGGATGATTGCTAGGGTAACTTCATAAGAGATTGTTTGAGCCACTGCCCGTAACGCCCCGATTAGGGCGTATTTGGAGTTAGAGGCCCATCCTGATCACAGAATAGAGTAGACTGCTAAGCTGGACATGGCCAGCAGGAATAGAATCCCTAGGTTGAGGTCAGCAAGGGGGAATGGGAGGGGGAGGGGTGCCCAGATTGAGATGGCTAAGAGTAGTGCCAGTATAGGAGTTGTGACAAAGAGGATTGGGGAGGAGGTGGATGGACGAATTGGTTCTTTGGTGAATAGTTTTACCCCATCTGCTAAGGGCTGGAGGAGGCCGAAAGGACCTACTACGTTAGGGCCCTTACGACCTTGTATGTAGCTGAGAACTTTACGCTCTACTAGGGTTAGAAAGGCTACGGCAATTAGAATGGGCAAGGCATAGGAAAGTGCTATGATGGAGTTGATGAGAAGGGGGTAGTTGTTCATGGATGAGGAAGGGGTAGGTCGAGCTAGGGAGAGGATTTGAACCTCTGGGTTAAAGGACTTAAGCCTTTTGCATTTACCGGTCTCTGCCACGCTAGCTGGTCCTTTTCTGGGACGTGGTTGTGGTGTGATAGCCTTTTGTAATTAGTTGCATTCATTACTTAAGGCGAAGGCTTGCTTGTGGTATTGGCCTCACTTTTCCTATCCTTTCGTACGGGGAAGAGTTCATCATAGATAGAAACCGACCTGGATTGCTCCGGTCTGAACTCAGATCACGTAGGACTATTAATCGTTGAACAAACGAACCCTTAGCAGCTGCTGCACCGCTAGGATGTCCTGATCCAACATCGAGGTCGTAAACCTCCTCGTCGATATGGACTCTCAAAGGAGATTGCGCTGTTATCCCTGGGGTAGCTTGGTCCATTGATCAATTGTATTGGGTCTGGTTGCTATTAGCACGTTGAGGGGTTGCTCTCGGTCAAGAGGTTTGGTCCGGTTTTTGGAGGATCTGTTTTTCTCCAAGGTCGCCCCAACCAAAAAATGCAGACCAGTGGTTAAGTGTATAAGTGATCCCGAATGTTGGGAGAGGATGTATCTTAACGTGGTTGCTGATTTTGAAGTTCCACAGGGTCTTCTCGTCTTATGGTTTTATCCCTGCTTTTGCACAGGGAGATCAATTTCACTGATTGCCTGTAAGAGACAGTTAAGACCTCGTTTAGCCATTCATACAGGTCTCGATTTATGGGACAATTGATTGCGCTACCTTTGCACGGTTAGGATACCGCGGCCGTTGAACTGGGTCACCGGGCAGGCATCACCTTCAATACTTGTTTGATGGTTTGCTGAAGGCTATGTTTTTGGTAAACAGTCGGGCCTTGACGTGCTTGCCTAGTTCCTTTTACAGGTTTTAATCTTTCTTATGGACGCTCCTCTGTCGGATTAACAAATTAATCTATACTTTGCTTGTTGGATTAGATGTATATTTGGTGTTTGTTAATAATGTGCGGATGTAAGTTTGCGTTGTAGAGGGAGGTACCCTAGTTACTCATTCTAGCATTAATTCTCCTATTGAAATATAGGTTAGCCTGTTAGTGGGGAGGGAGTCGCAAAGTTAGTGGATTTTTAATATATGGAGCTTTAACGCACTCTTCATTGATGGCTGCTTGAGGGCCCACTATAATCCTTTAGTATTTGATGCTTATCCGCTTGTGGAGAGTGTACTCTTTTTTAAAGGAGCTGTACCTCCTTTAAATAGCCCTTAATTCGCTTCATTAGGGTTTTGGGAGTTTCCTTGGAGAAGAATTAAGAGTGAACTTAAATTCGTTTCACAGGCAACCAGCTATCACCCAGCTCGGTTGGCTTTTCACCTCTACTAACAAGTCATCCCACTCTTTTGCCACAGAGACGGGTTCGCTCAATAATAGCTGCTTGTGAGTAGCTCGCTTGGGTTTCGGGAAGGCAAGCTTCAATTCGTTTTGCTTGGTTTTTCTTGCTAGACCATGATGCAAAAGGTACAAGGGTTGATCTTTGCTGTTTTTAGCTTGGTTTTTTCACTATTATTTCATCTTTCCCTTACGGTACGTGGTCTCTATCGCTCCATGGGGGTCTTTTCTATCACCTATACTGGGACTAATGAATGTTTTAGTTGGGTGATGGGAGTGGCTTTGTTATTCTGGGTCAATGTAATTGGGCTAGAATTTGGCTTCAAGACGACCTGATGTGTGCAGATATCTTTCAGGTGTAAGCTGAATGCTTTAGTTAAAGCTACGTCTTGGTGGTCTAAGTGCACCTTCCGGTACACTTACCTTGTTACGACTTACCTCCTCTTTGGCTGAGTAGCGTATTAAGTTATGGGGGGGGGGTCGCTTTTGAGGAGGGTGACGGGCGGTGTGTACGTGCCCCAGGGCCAGTTTAAAGAGGGCTCTATTATCCCACTTTACTGCTAAATCCTCCTTCCAGGGGTAGTTTCATACCCCTTTGCCGTATGTTCTATACTAGAAAATGTAGCCCATTGCTTCCATTCCATAGGCTATACCTTGACCTGTCTTTTTAGCGGTAAAAACTATTGCGCTCACTGTTGGACCTTCAAGCAGGGTGGGCTGACGACGGCGGTATATAGGCTGTTTTGCAAGGAATGGTCGGGTATAGCGTGGATCATCGATTCTAGAACAGGCTCCTCTAGGTGGATTTGAGGCACCGCCAAGTCCTTAGAGTTTTAAGCGTTTGCGCTCGTAGTTCTCGGGCGGATGCTCAGGTAAGATAAAGCATCAAGATTTACGGCCAGGCATAGTGGGGTATCTAATCCCAGTTTGGGCCCTGGCTTTCGTGGATTCCAATAAATCGTTAGTCTAAGATCTTCTTTAGGTGGTGGCCTTAGGAGCAGCTTGGGCTTGCGACAGCTCAGCTGCGTTTTAATCTTAGATACTTTGATAACATGTTACCACCCTTTACGCCGTTTGAAAGGTAAAGTTGATTCGGGTTTCTTGTTTGACCGCGGTGGCTGGCACAAGATTTACCAACCCTTTATTGCTATGGCTAAGTCAAGCTTGCACTCATTGCTTAATATCAATTACTGCTGAGTACCCGTGGGGGCGTGGCAAGTGCTAGGCGTTTTGGGCTACGGAGGAAGGTGTGAGCCTGATACCCGCTCCTACCGACCTGGGTGAGAGGTACTGAGGGCATCTACACTGGGATGCGGATACTTGCATGTATATACCTAGCAACAACCAACAGTAAGGTTAGGACTAAGTCTTTTGTCTTTGGGTGTGTGGGGCAGCCATCTTGACATCTTCAGTGTCATGCTTTGGTTTAAGCTACAAAGAC